TAAGAGCACCGCCCTGTCAAGGCGGAAGCTGCGGGTTCGAGCCCCGTCAGTCCCGACATATCCAATACATACTCAATCCATCCCTTTTTTTTCGGAGAAAAGGGTAGAGGGGACAGAATTTCATTCCCAAAAGTGATCTTTAGTTATTTTTTAGCATTTATCATCAAACAAATCCGTTCTATTTCAAATAGTACCAATTGGTGTGAGCGAGACATATGTGAATTAATACAATTATTGGGGGCAGCATATTCAGAATTCCAGTAGATACTCTACTGCATTTTTTTTTTGATTGCTCCTCATCCTTGTAATGTATAACAATACTATATTTTTTTTCCTAGAAGCATTTTTTGTACTAACATTATAAAATGAATTAAACATGGTTACCCTGATAGAACCCATTCAGGTTAAACCCATTTTGTGGTTCCAATTGTGTGGAATCTTAATTACTAACAAGAATCTCGTCCCACCGAGCAAGGGAATGAATTCTTTTCCTTCGGGTCCAAAGAAAGAACCAAAAAATAGTTCATTTTATGGAATATTAGATCTTTTATACCAAGATTCATCTTTCTCACACTTCTTTGGTTTCCAAGAAAATTAGATCATTAAACATTCAAAAAGGAATTTCGAACGTAACTCCGTCCTTTTTTCATTTCACTTCGATGGGTTGGTAACCAAAAAAGTGGAAAAATGAGCAAAAATACTTGATCGGATGATTGTACAAAGAAGGTGATAGATTTAGGGTATATTATGGTATATAAAGTCAAGAAGAGAAAAACGGATAAGAAATCCAAAATTCTTGATTGGATCATTAATCCAATTTTTTATTCGGTATGGATAAAGGACTTTCCTATGTTATACTATTCAATTCTTGACGATTAATCCATTTGATAGCTCAGATATTCTTATTCATGATATCGATCTGATTCAATATCATCGCGATATAATTCATCTCGTTGAATTTACCGGCGAAAGATTGATTCCTCATCTCTATGGGATTAAATCCCGAGTTATTGCGAAGTAAAAAAAAAAAGAAACGATGATATTATGGAAGTAAATATTCTTGCATTTATTGCTACTGCACTGTTCATTCTAGTTCCTACTGCCTTTTTACTTATCATATATGTAAAAACCGTAAGTCAAAATAATTAATTTGAATGAAACTTGGCTTCTTAGTTCTTGAATAAATAAAAAATGAATAAATAAAAAAGAAAAGCTTCGCATTTTGATTCTTAATGAAATGAGCGAACTACAATCAGCAGTATTCTATGAGATCGGATAGTATGGTAGAAAGATGAATCTATTTCTTTCTACCATACTATTTCCTTTTTGAGTCTTAAAGAATCAAATCAATGAAGTAAAAAGCAGTATGGGTATATATAAAACCTAGTCATTTTGGGGGGATTATGAGGAAGTAATTGATTCCACCACTGGCCGATAATTCAAGGAGTTCTATGGGAACGGAACTTATTCGGATTTTGAAAAGGAGTTGTAAAAATGCTTGAACATAGAAAGTGCGTATCTATTTCATTTCAAAAAAGTACTACTTTCTCTTTGAACAAGAAAGGAAACAAATAAAAGAAATAAAAGGGAATCCGCTCTTACTCATTGTCGATCTCATTGTTGTCGATCTATGTGGTAAGAGTTGGTTGGTTTATCAGTTTAGGAAGACTTCAGTTGGAATCTCTTTCTGTATCCCCTTTCCTTTCGGAATATGAGCAGGAGAGTCGTTGAAATATCTGTTTGATTGAAGGTATTATTCATATAGTACATTACTATACCAGACCAGAAACTTTGAAATAAAGTTGTTTGAATTAAATAAAAAAATGTAATAATTTAAAGCGCTTTACATAACTATTTAGAAAACAATTGATAAAGTTTGATTCATCAACTTAATTAGTAGTACTTAGAGTCCACTTCGTCCCCACACTACGAGTGAAAGGGAAAATGTAAAGACTACCATTAAAGCAGCCCAAGCAAGACTTACTATATCCATGTGAATGATGTCCCCTATCTCGATAAATATGAAGGAATTAGTCCATTATTGTTCACTAATAATAGTGGATCAATAGTGAACAGTCAAAAAGGATTCTGACCCAAGACTCTTGAAAAATCAATACACTAAATACACTTCGAACAAATTTTTATATGATTTCTAGTAGAAACGGGAAACATTAAGCCTACACAAAATAGGCCTTGACATCCTTGGAAGTAGTAAGGGAATGTTATTAATTGAACACATAGATACTAAAACTTATCATTTTTTTTGTTGACCTTCATAAGGAAAAGACAGAAACAATATGGAATGAAGATCAATCATTCATACCTATCTTTCCTATTTGATTTTATTTTTCCTATCTCCTGATTGTCGCTCTTGAACCAATTGGGGGATAGCCTATTTCATTCTTGGCTAGAGGTTAGTGAAAAAATTCTTTCTTTTTGCACTTTTTATAAAAAGCCAATTACCCACTCAATCTAATATTGATTGAATGCCTGCGCATTT